TCCTCCAAATCACTGGTATGGCTATCGAAGTCGTGAGCATCAGCATGTAGGTTCCAGATCCAAGTGGTAGTCTCAGGTCCCTTAGCTATGGTTCTTGAGAAATGCCCCGGTTTGGCCCATTCCTCGAAAGAAGTTTTTACGGGATCCCTATCTACCAAAATTTTTACTTCTGGTTCCGGCGAACGAATAATCATTGAGTCCTCCTCTTTCCGGACAACACATACAAAGAAACCCGCCAACAGTCAGTCCAGTGATTAGTGAACCTATGAGAGATGCTTAGAATTAGTTTTTTTCTCTTCTACTTCTATCTCCCATCTATTTATTTTCTTTAGTTATTCACTAGAGCAATTATGTCTGGAAGTCGATCCAGGGCAAGTGTTCGGATCTATTATGACATATCCAGGAGGCGCTCAACGGACCTTTTGAATCTTTTTTAATCTTATAAAACCCTTTACGGGCTTAAAATTTGTCAAAAACCCTTTTTTTTGTACAACCTTAGTGTATTCATATCTCAATTAGAAGTCCCGAAATGAAGCTGCTACTTTAATGGCGTATATAAAACATATTACTTTATTCCAAACAGTCATTAGTCATTACTAGGATAAGAGACATTCCTGCGAGGGGTCTCTTTTATTAATTTGAATAGAATAGTAGAAAAATACATTTTCTACCGTATCCCTGTATCGGTTATCCCTACGAAATCCCAGACGAAATAGAACGATCTTAGAAAGGATATAATGAAATTCCTTGATTGTTTCTTACCAGATAAATGATCCCTTTTTTTTATATTCCACTGATAGGGCTAACAGACAATTAATTTTTAATTATACCAAACGAAAATAGATATCGAAATTCTCAAGAAATAAAATTCTAAATAAATAAATAAACAGAGAGTTTCTTATTCGAAACGTCCCGTGATCTTCAACCAATTCTGCGCTTGAATATAATTACCAGGAGTAAGCGCAATAGCTTGTTTCCAATACTCGGCAGCTTGATTGAACCAAGCCTCCGCAATTTCAGAATCTCCCTGTCGAACGGCCTGTTCCCCCCGGTCGGAATAGGTGGTTCAATTCCTTTCCTTAGAACCGTACTTGAGAGTTTCCCGCCTCATACGGCTCGGCAATCAATTCTTTTGGTGTCCCGGGTTTTTGAATCTAGTATATCGAATTGAATGAGATTTCTCATAGATCGATCTTTATTCTTTTTTTTTGTGGGTTAACCAAAAGAGGTTAATTCCATGAGCATGAGTTTCAAACTTGACTTTTGATTAAATTAATAATCAGCTTTGCTTTCATTTTATCTTTTCTCCCACCGTCAGAAGAATAACATAGAAGCATTTCCACTATAGTTAGAATTTTCTGAAAGGTATCTATCTCGGTTTCATATAAAAATTGATATAGAATCTTTGAAAAAGACCTTTCTTCCTAAGAAAGAAAAGGCTTACTGTCTTTGGGATCTGATGCTACACCGCTGCTCAATACCTTAGGGGATCGACTTTATTACATAAGTGGATTCCTTACTTTTATCTCATATCATGACATAAATAAGCAGTTCTTATTGGATCGGCATCGGCCCAAAACCTCGCGAATTGATCTTTACGGTGCTTCCTCTATCAATTAGATCTTTTATCCATAGAATAAACTATCTAGGCATATCGATTTCTTCATATTTCGACTTCTATGAAGTTTCTTTCTTTGCTACAGCTGATAAAAATCGTTTTTGCACGATGCATATGTAGAAAGCCTATTTTTTTCTAGTATTTATTAGTGTATTTGCTCTTTACCCCCTCCCCCTCCTTTTTTCTTTTACTTTTTTCTTTCTATAGTAGAGATAGTCGCACGTAATGACAGATCACAGCCATATTATTAAAAGCTTGTGGTAAGAACGGATTTCGTTCTAGTGCCCGAAAATAATATTCTAAAGCTTTTGTATGTTCTCCGTTACTTGTGTGGATAAGGCCTATGTTATAGAGTATATAGCTTCGATCGTAAGGATCAATTTCTAGTCGCATAGCTTCATAATAATTCTGTAAAGCTTCCGCATAATTGCCTTCAGATTGAGCTGACATCCGTTACGGTCGTCATTCGATTCAAAGAATTCTCCGTTTCAGAACCGTACATGAGAGGAAAATCTCATACGGCTCCTCCTTTATGTGCATAATGAGAATAATCCATGGAATCAAAAAAGATTGAAATATTCTCATTATGAACTAAGTGGGGCTAATGTTTTTACAAGAAATCTCTAGCCAACCTTCCTGCAAAAGCTTTTTTCTTAATATCACGCGTGTTGATACTAGATAAAACCGTAAACTCCAACAATTTCTTTGTTCTCAACGCCCCTTAATTTACAGGAATTAATCACTTCAACAGTCTTCGATGGTTATACGGGTATCCACAGTACGAACGAGATGGATGTTTGTTATCCCAACCATTCTTCTTAGTCCCGATCCCGCTAAGGAAAGGGGGCAGTTTATAACAAAGTTTTCGTGTTGCTGATTCCT